CTCGTAGTATGGGGAAGAAGTGGACTCTAGAGGTACTACGAATTGACTGAGGAATCAAACCGTATCAATTGTTTTATAGACCGTTCTGCAACATGTTTTGAATTATTTAAAAAATATCTTCATTTAGGACTTACATTGGATTCTAGTCATTGGATTCTAGTGGAGTAATTTATTTTATGACTAAAATTATTTCAATCAAAGACATATTTCAAGGATTCCTATATTTGTATCTCGAAAGCAACGGGATACAGATAGTTGGAATGCTAGAAAAATACGACTCTTTAATAGTAGTAGAGATGCCCATAATGCTTTTTCCTTCGTTGATTCTTTCGATAGATCACGAGACTCAGATTGCAAATAATAAGAAATCAAGAAATTATAACTAGAAAGTAAGACAAGACAATTATTTAATTAAGTATAGAATATTGATCAAAAAAAGATGTATAAAAAAAGATAATTGGTTCTATGTAAATTCCATAGATTATCTTGATATTTACATATATCAAGATCATATTGTAGATTGATCGACACGAAGCCCCTGTCTTTATTATAAATTATAAAGTAAAACTTTATACACTACACTAACACTAATAAATAGTATAGTAAGAAAGAAATATATATTTCTTTCTTACTATACTCTTACGATACTATAGTATCGGATCTGATAGAATACTGTCGATTCTAGTCCGTTCATTTCATTTAAGACGCCAAATTGGAGTCATTTTCCTTTTTTTATTCAATCTTTGATAAGAACTCAGAAGTCAATTTCATTCAAATTAATTAATTAATTAATTCTTTTTATTTTGATTTTGACTTTCTGTTTTTACATAAATGATAAGCAGAAAAGCAGTAGGAACTAGAATGAACAATGCAGTAGCAATAAATGCAAGAATATTTACTTCCATAATCTCATCTTTTTTTTACTTCACAATAACTCGGGATTTAATCCCATAGAGATGATAAATCTTTCGCCTGTAAATTCAATGAATTATCTCTCAATGATCTGGAATCGGATCAATATCATGAATAACAATATCTGAGCTATCAAATCAATTCGTCGTCGCGAATTGAATAGTATAACATAGGAAGATCTTTTATCCATACTGAATCCAAAATAGGATTCCCGATCCAATCAAAAATTACTTTTGAATGAAAGATCTTTTTTCAACTTCACATTAGAAGTTGAGGTTACACAAACAAAACCGGAGTCAGAAGGGGATACTTTTTAAGTATTCTATCAAGGGAATTCTGTTAAATTCATTTTGTATTGTACAAGAAAGGAATTCCATTTTTGTATGTGCGCTTGAGAAACATAGAGTACAGAGTCCTCTATTCCATCGAAAAAGCGGATTCAGTATCTCTTGGAATACTGACTATAGTGCTTCCATCAATTGTACAAATCTACATATGTCTTTCTACTACCAACTAGTGTTGAACTAGTTGAAGTAACGAAAACCCCCCTATTTTTTTTTTTGTTTGATGAGAAGGGCGAAACGAAAGGGGAAAGAAAAAAGAACCCTCCCGGGGGAATGAAATTTTTATTATGGTTCCCCTGTTGATAGAAAAAGGAAAGATTTTTGATGTACTTATTGAATCTGTCGGGACTGACGGGGCTCGAACCCGCAGCTTCCGCCTTGACAGGGCGGTGCTCTGACCAATTGAACTACAATCCCAGGGAAATAAGAAGAGGGGATCTAGCAGAAATTTTGATTCTTTTTTATTCTTATTCCTCCGTATCGGGTATTTCTGAAGGACAGGGGGGTTATACCATCTCATGGTATATTGGCGAATTGTTGGGCCGAGCTGGATTTGAACCAGCGTAGACATATTGCCAACGAATTTACAGTCCGTCCCCATTAACCGCTCGGGCATCGACCCAGACCCAAGAAGAGACCATTCCGGGTTTATTGGTAATACATGATATAATAAACTTCCCTTTGTAGTACCCTACCCCCAGGGGAAGTCGAATCCCCGTTGCCTCCTTGAAAGAGAGATGTCCTAAACCACTAGACGATGGGGGCATATTTGCCCAACGTCGTCCACCGTTGCTCATTGTAAGAATAGGTTCTTAAAATTGTCAATAAAGCCGACCAATATGATTAGATCCAAGGAATCTTTCCGTTTTTCATCATTTAAAATGAAAAATTTATACAAATTTTTGATTCATAATTCATATTTATTTTATAAATCATTCATTCGATTCGCTATTGTATATATTGTATAGACAATACAATATACAAAATTTATATTAAAACATTATTCTATATTCTATTTTATTTTTATTAGAATAAGAAAATAAGAATATTTCATAGAATTTATTATTTTCTATTATTAATAGAAATAGAAATTAATAGAAATAGAATAGCTATAGCTATAATAAATAATATAATAAATTAATAAAAGGACTATGAATTCATATTAATAAAAATAGATATATATACTAGAAACAGAATTCCGCTACTTAGGCTTACGAAGTTATGGAATTTTGTATAGAATATCA